TGTCCAAATACCAAATACGTTCTCTATGTAATCGGTGTAAAATAAAAGGGATTTTTTGGAGGAAGATTAAAGAAAGAGATTGTTCTTCTTCCAAAAAAAATTCTTCTAAGAATCCCGAACCTAATTTTCGCATAAAAGTGCGTACTGTACTTTTATGTTTACGAGCCAAAGTTCTAGCACACGAAAGTCGAAGTATATACTTTATACGATACAAAACCTGCTTCTTTGAGGATCCACTGTGATAATGACAAAGATTTCTACATATCCGACAAAATCGATCAATAATATCAGAATCCGATAAATCGGTCCAGATCGGTTTACTTATAGGATTACCCAATACAGTACAAAATTGAGCTTTCGACAATGATCCAATAAGAGAAATAACTGGGGCTATGGTATCTAATTTATTAGTCAGAGTATTTATTATAAATGAATTCTCTAGCATTTGATTTCTTACTACCAAAGGATTTTTTAGTACACTTGAAAAATACCCCAGAAAAGAGAAGGAATAGTTGGGTAATTGCTTTATATGGATCCTATAAGGTTGAAACCAAAAGTGAAAATAAGATTGCCAAAAATTCACAAGATGAAATTTCCATTTCTTCATCAGAATAAGAGTTCCTTTTGAAGCCATAATCGCTTTTCCTTTATATCGAACATAATGTATGAAAGTATCTTTGAGAAACCATAGGATCCTCTGAAAAGAATTACAACACACGACCATAAGATATTCTATTTTTCCAAAGAAAAGTGTTCGCTCAATAAAGACTCCAGAAGATATTGATCGTAAATAAGAAGACTTTTTACGAAGAAATAGGAATAGATATTCAAATTCATATATATAAGAATTATGTAGGAACCAAAAGAATCTTTTCTTTCTTTTTGAAAAGACGTAAATAGATTTATTTGAAGTAATCAGACTATTCAAATTATGATATTCGTGGAAAAACAATCGCAAGAAATGCAAAGAAGGAACATCTTTGATCCAGCATTGAAGGATTTGAACCAAGATTTCCAAATGGATAGGATGGGGTATTAGTAAATCTGAAACATAATTTAAATGTGAGAATTTATCCTCTAAAAAGGGAAATATTGAATGAATAGATCGTAAATTCTGAGATTTTGGTATTCGTTTTTCTTCAAGGGAAGATACTAATCGTGATGAGAATGGAATTTCCAGAATGACTCCAAAAACTTCTGATATCATTTGAGAATAAAAATGAGAAGAAAAAGAATTCTTGTGACCCCAAAATCCATTTTGCTTAGAATCATTCACCGAAGAAATCAAAGATTCCTGTTGGTACATTCGAGTAATTAAACGTTTCACAAGTAATAAACTATATTTATTGTCATAACCGATAATTTCCACAGGTTCGTAAAAAATCAAACTATTGAAGCTATGATAAAGAACAAGTGAGTAAATATACTCCTGAAGGAGTAGCGGATAGAGGAAGTTTTGTTGCCGAAATCTATCTTTTTTAAATCTAAATATCCTTGTCATTCTGCCATTTAAATACATTTCTACTGTAACCAAAAAAGGGAGGCACTTCTTGTGTTATGAAATGATACATAGTGCAATATGGTCAGAACGGCGTATGCATATGTTGTGTTTCTCTTATACTAAAATACTATTTAGAATTTTAGAATAAACTAAATAAACTATAATAATAATAGAATAAAATAAAAAATAAGAAGTAAAATATTATCTAAAAGTAAGAACAAATAAAGAATATATACCCCGGAGACAGAGAGCCCAATCTACAGATCTTTTTGCTTTCCCTTTCTATCCAATTTTGGTTTATTTTCCTTGTTAAATATAACTAGACTAACAATAAGAAAAAGGGTAAAGATCTTTTATTTTTGCAACCCAATCACTCTTTTGACTTTGGAAAAAGATTATTTTTTTATCACTATACTATTTCTTAGACACATCCGTCTCCAATCCACAATAAAGAATAATTAGGATTAAAAAAAAAAAGAATCAATGGTCCACTCAAAATTCACAAGAGAACCTTTTCCCACATCAGGCACTAATCTATTTTTAACATATAATTAGTAATTTGATCGGGTAATCATTCAAATTAAGAAATGAAGCTCGTTGCTTTTTTGTCTTATTCGAATTGGAGCCATAAGACTCTATCCATTTATTCACTAGACCAAAAATACTTTACTGAACTTTAAAGATTTTATAAAAAGAAAAATTTTTGTTCTATTTATATTATGAGTACTAGAAATCTTCTTTTTATATGATTTTATTATTCTTTATTTTTTTTTTACGACATGCTCTTTTTTCCATTCATTACCTTTCAGGATCAGTCGCGGTCTTATAAACTCTACCAATAGTCTAGACGAATTCCTTCATCCAAATGTGTAAAAGATCAAAGATCATAGTCGCAATTAAAAGCCGAGTACTCTACCGTTGAGTTAGCAACCCGGATAAATATGAAGTGTAGATATGATCGAAATAAAAAAAAATCTAGCAAACTCATCCATTTTACTAAAGTGAAGGAAAGAGCCAATAGGGAATGAAATGGTGATAAAAAGATCTATTTATATACGATCAAATTATATTTGTTTGATACACCATTGTCAATATGAATGGACTTTTTAGAAAACAAATTTAAAGAAATTATATATAAATTTGTATTGTGTTTGAAAGAATAAAAATTTGAGCAGAAAAAAAGAAGTAATAAGGAAAAGGTAGAGATAGAAAAAATGCGGCTTTCTTTAAGAAATTAATAAAAAAAAGAAAGGTACAAAGGTACAATACAAATATAAGAAGAAAGGTTACCCCCCTTGTTGAGGGGGGTCCACAAAAATAATAAAGAAAAAAATAAAAAAAAAAATATATAAAGAAGTATGAATAGAAAAAGAAAAGAGGAAACTTTGAATAAAGAATTACACAAAGATAGAGTAATTAGTACCTATCTTTGTGTAATTCTTTATTCATGATTCTTGTTTTTCCTTTCTTTTTTTATCAAAAGAAATTTGAAATTATTTAAAGAATTCTGCCTTCCTTAAAATATCATAAACAGTTCTTGTGGGTTGAACACCTTTTTCAAGGAAATATAAAATAGCAGGAACATTTGAATAAGTTTGATTCTTTATCGGATCATAAAAACCCACTTTTCGAAGATCTCTTCCTTCTCTTCGGGATCGAACATCAATTGCAACGATTCGATAGATGGCTCATTGGGATAGATGTAGATAAAAGATGCCCCCCTAGAAACGTATAGGAAGTTTTCTCCTCATACGGCTCAAGAAAAAATGATTCTAATTGTTCTAATTTATAGAAATGGATCCATAAAGAATTAGACTGTAATTTGAGCCTTTTTTTCCTTCTTTACAGAAAAAGAAATTTCATTTGTACTCCTAACTCAAGTTGAATAGTTTTGAAAGAGTTCGAAAGGAAATCCTTCGAATTTCTTGAGCTGTCTCTACCCTATTTTTTTCTCCTTTCGGATCTATTTTTTTTTTTACTCATTCTGATCCAATTGTTGAGACAAGTTAAAATAGTGTTTCCTTGTTCCGGAATTTATTGTCTTTGCTTTGCGCTTTGTGAAATCATTGGGTTTAGACATTACTTCGGTGATCCTTACTCCTTTTCAAAAAGGCAGCAACATACCTTTTGTTCTTTCTGTAAAAATTATACGAACGATTGATTCCTTTGTAATACACTCTTGATCTAAACAGTTTGAAAATTTCGATAAATTTTACTTTTTTTCATTTCAAACTTGTTCAAATTTGAACCTCTCCTTTTATCTATATTTATATATAGATGATATATTTGATATATTTACAAAGTTGGTCTAACTTATTGATTGTCACTAACCCTAGATTATTCCCCCAATAAATGACTGAATCATTTTTGCTCGAGCTCCATCATATGCTATACCTTTCTATACCATTAGTATCTTTATTTAGCAACCCAAGACAAATTCAATCAGGTCCCTAGCAGAACAAACTATGTCGAGACAAGAGCATCTTCATTCGTATAGAAAATGGTGGATGTCATAATCCACATCCAATCATGTCCTTCAAGTCGCACGTTGCTTTCTACCACATCGTTTCAAACGAAGTTTTACCATAACATCCCTCTCATTTTAATTTTGAACCGTATGCAATTGATTCAATATGGAATCATGAATAGTCATTGGCTGAGCCGATACATAATAATCTACACTTATATACACTTATATATAAGTGTTTATCCGGAAAATATTTCACTTAAAATTACCCCATATTTTCTCATATGAGAAATATCACATGAAAAAAAATCAGGTTTAAGCAAACTTATTTAAATCTTCAGCAGATCTTTCGGGATTTTCCATAATAAAAGATCCCCCTTTTTCGTTAAAAAAAGAAAGAAAATAGAAACCTAAAAAAAAACCTTTGACTTTCTTTTCATTCAAATGAAAAATAAATCCCCATGAATGGCTAAAAGTTTTTAGCCACTTTAACTAAAAACTCAATAATATACTAAACTAAATATTTCATTGAAATATTCAATTATAGAATAATAAGATAATCTGAAATAATGAAAAATAATGAAAAAATAAGATATTCTTAATAAGAAAAATATACAATATATTCTTATGTCATAATTATGTATATTTTTTCATTTTTTACTTATGAAATATGATTTTATGATTCTAATATTATGATTTACTTCTTTTTTACCATCTCCAATTGAATCTGATTTTCATTTCTTATTTTCATTGAATTTAAAACATAATTATGGAGTAGAAAAAGTCTCGTGTAAGGTAAGATCAAAGAGAAAAAAAGAATCCTCAAATTATGAAAATTATGATCTTTTCGCATCCATCTCCATCTTATAAAACAAAGAATCCTTAACAAAAGGAATCACAAACATTGAAGAATAAAATACTTGAGTAATTTAATAAATAAAGTAAAAAAAAAAAAAAGATATGATTCTTAGAATTCAGATTGGATAACATTGTATCCAAAATTAAACAGAAAATTGTTGAATTAGATTTTCAATAGAGAAGAATCTTTCGTTTTGGATGCAAACGATCTGGGACGGAAGGATTCGAACCTCCGAATAACGGGACCAAAACCCGTTGCCTTACCGCTTGGCCACGCCCCATTTTTAGTTGGTCTATTGGTCTAAAAAAGACTAAGATAAATATTGGTTATTCGTCAATAACCAACCAAAAGAAATATAGGACATGTTGTCGCTAGGATTCAACACAATGAATATAGAATCAAAAAGATTAATTGATCATTACTTAGAATTCAATTAAGATATTGTATGAAAATAGAATTCTTTGTATTCTTATTTTATTGGGGAGAAGTCAAAGAAAAAGAAGAATTTATTTCTTTTATCTGCCTTTTTCTTTTAAATTTTCCCTCAGAAAAACAACTCAATCCAATCTGATAATTTATTATCATTTCATTTGAATTTTGAAGAACAAGAAAAGAATATTTGTTATGTTTAATATCTTTAGTTTAATCTGTCTCTGTCTTAATTCTACCCTTTATTCGAGTAGTTTATTCTTCGCCAAATTGCCCGAAGCTTATGCCTTTTTCAATCCAATTGTAGACGTTATGCCGGTTATCCCTGTACTTTTTCTTCTCTTAGCCTTTGTTTGGCAAGCTGCTGTAAGTTTTCGATAAGAATGAAATCTCTATTCAATTCAAAATTTATTCGATAAAAAACAGATAAAATTTTGATTCTGAAAATCAATAAGATCATAAATAATATTCAGATAAGTCTGGACATTAGGAACCCTCGATTCAAAAAGCGAAATTCTGGTATTTCTTATTGAATTTGAATAAGGGAAGGGGCTCAGCTAATCAGCTGATTCTTTTTGTTCTGACTTTTCCTTTAGAAGATCCCATACAATACCTAATTATAGATATGGATATGGCAAGAAATTTTTGGTAACAAAAAAACGAATATTATTCATAATATTACATTAAAAATAGAAAGAAATTTGGAGCGTCATGTCAAAATAGTGTATAGCGTGTGTCGTAAAATAGGTGATCTATTTCCTTAAACAAAAAATGATCTTATCTTGGAGATTTTTAATGCTTACTCTTAAACTATTTGTTTATACAGTAGTAATATTCTTTGTTTCTCTCTTCATCTTCGGATTCTTATCTAATGATCCGGAGCGTAATCCTGGGCGCGAAGAATAAAAAAAGAGATGAGATTCGTTTTTACTTTTTCCTTGATTTTTTCATAGGTAAATGTATAAATAAATGGAATAGATGCTAAATAAAGATAAAAGATTTATAAAAGAAACTAATCGAAAATTAAAAATTATTCCAATTTGAAAATATCAAGTGATCAGGGGGGTCGGAGAGAGAGGGATTTGAACCCTCGGTACGAATAATTCGTACAACGGATTAGCAATCCGACGCTTTAGTCCACTCAGCCATCTCTCCCCATTCAAAATGGAAAATTTATCATGTGATTTCACACGTGAAGTCAAGATTGAGAACAATCTTTATTTTCCTTCACTTCAATGATCCAAAACAGATTTATCCAATAGAAAGAATACTTTACTTGTTTGATTTTGTACAAAAGCCGACCTGATTAAATATAAGTACTGGCCGGGCCAGTACTTCTTTTGTTCCGACGAATAAAAATTGTTATTGAAACAAGAATACTAATTTTCATTGCCATTCCTAATCATTAGAAATTATATAAGATTCTAATGGAGAAATTCTTTCAAAAATTCTAGATTAATATAGAATATTCTATATTCTATAGTAATTATAGTAAATTAGAATAGAGCATAAATTAGAATATTTAGTCTTTCTATTAAAATTTATAGTAAAAGTGTTCTAGTAATAGTATTCTATTATATAGTAAACTACTATTTTTTGTCTTTCTTTTCTTATTCTTAAGTATAAGATTCGGAAATTCATCAATGAAAAACAAATTTCATTCTAAACGAAAGTTGAAGTTCAGTATTTGATTCAAATTTCATATTAATATGAAATATAAAATATATAGAAATATAAAAAAATATATAGAAATATAAAATATATATTAAATATAAATATATAATTAATATGTAGCGGGTATAGTTTAGTGGTAAAAGTGTGATTCGTTCTATTAACAACTTCAATAGTTAAGGGGTCTTTCCATTTTTTTCATATTTCATATTCCATTCCGATAAAAAACTTTATTTCTTAAAAAGATTTAATTCTTTACCCCTCAATAGGACATTTGAGGAAAGAATATACATTCTCACGATTTCTATCCAAAAGTCAATCATAATTTGACAGATTTTTAATAAAAAAATTGGATTATGGAGTCGAGAAGCATAATTTTTTTGATTGGTTAAATTCTTCCAATTCAATGAGTATGAATAAAGGATCTATGGATAATAGTACAAAACTTTCAATCGTAACTAAATCTTCAATTTTTGCGCTGAAAAAGGGCAAGATTGAAGCCAAATAGCTAGAAAATGATGGTTTTGGTTTACTAGAACCCTCGGCTTCTTATTTCAGCTCGGTAGAAACAAA